TATTACATTTATAATTCATCTATAGTGATGGTTCTCTTTGTAATTATAAATGACCTACTTAACTCAGTGGTTAGAGTATTGCTTTCATACGGCGGGAGTCATTGGTTCAAATCCAATAGTAGGTAAAACTTAGTAAATACCGGAGTCGACGTTGTCTAATAAGTTTTTCTACTTACCCTCTTATTATTAAGACTATAGAAATTTCGAATCTTAATTATGAATTTGTATATTTTCTTTTTTTTTTTTTTTGTTGCACCAGAATCCTATTTTTATTTGTATTTTATTTGTATTCAATCCAAATAAAAATAGGATATCTTCTCTATATAGATTATATAGATAAAGATATAGATTATATAGATAAAGAATTTATAAACAAAACTTCTTTTTATTATTGGGACGCAGCAACTAGCTACGAAATCGTATTGGTAGCCTCTACTCGTGTCTTAGCTCGTCTGAGAGCTAGATTTGCTTCAATTATCTGTCTCTTTCCTTCCGCTTTCCTCAAGTTAGCTTCTGCTTTTTCAAGAGTTTGCTGAGCTTCTTGTGTATCAATGTCACTACCCCTCTCAGCCTCATTTACTAAAACAGTGATCTCATTATTGCCTATTCTAGCAAAACCGCCCATCAAAGCCATTGTTAACCATTGGTCGTTAAGGCGTATTCTCAAAATCCCTATATCTACAGCTGTGGCAATAGGAGCGTGGTTTGGTAATACGCCGATTTGGCCACTATTAGTAGGTAAAATTATTTCTTTTACTTCGGAATTATAAACAATTCGATTAGGAGTCAGTACACAAAGATTTAAGGTCATTTCTTCAATTTGCTCTCCATTTCTAAGTTCATAGCTTTCGTGGTAGCTTCATCGATGTTACCTACCAAATAAAAGGCCTGTTCAGGGAGACTATCGAATTCTCCGGAAAGGATCAATTGAAACCCTCTAATTGTTTCCGTTAGGCCAACATATTTTCCTGGAGAGCCTGTAAATACTTCTGCTACGAAAAAAGGTTGTGATAAAAAACGTTCAATTTTTCGTGCTCTTGCTACGGTTAAACGATCTTCTTCGGACAATTCGTCCAACCCAAGGATAGCTATAATGTCCTGAAGTTCTTTGTAACGTTGTAAGGTTTGCTTAACTCTTTGCGCGGTTTCATAATGTTCCTCGCCAACGATCCGAGGTTGGAGCATAGTTGACGTTGAATCTAACGGATCCACTGCTGGATAGATCCCTTTGGCGGCTAATCCTCGTGATAGTACGGTAGTAGCGTCTAAATGTGCAAATGTGGTGGCAGGAGCGGGATCAGTCAAATCGTCTGCAGGTACATAAACGGCTTGAATCGAAGTTATGGACCCTTCTTTTGTAGAAGTAATTCTTTCTTGTAACGAGCCCATTTCGGTACTAAGAGTAGGTTGATAGCCCACAGCGGACGGCATTCTACCCAATAAGGCGGATACTTCAGATCCTGCTTGGACGAAACGGAAGATATTGTCGATAAATAGAAGTACGTCTTGTTCATTAACATCTCGGAAATATTCCGCCATAGTTAGGGCAGTCAACCCAACTCTCATGCGGGCTCCCGGCGGTTCATTCATTTGACCGTAGACTAGAGCTACTTTTGATTCCGCAATATTTTGTTCATTGATAACTCCGGATTCTTTCATTTCCATGTAAAGATCATTTCCTTCACGAGTACGTTCACCTACTCCGCCAAATACGGATACGCCCCCATGAGCTTTTGCAATGTTGTTGATCAATTCCATAATGAGTACTGTTTTCCCCACTCCAGCTCCCCCAAATAGTCCTATTTTTCCTCCACGGCGATAAGGGGCTAAAAGATCTACCACTTTAATTCCTGTTTCAAAAATAGATAATTTAGTATCTAACTGGGTAAAGGCGGGCGCAGATCTATGAATAGGAGATGTTGTGCGAGTATCTACGGGACCTAAATTATCAACAGGCTCTCCAAGCACGTTAAAAATTCGTCCGAGAGTTGCTCCACCGACTGGAACGCTTAAAGGAGTTCCTGTGTCAATAACTTCCATTCCTCGTGTTAGACCGTCTGTAGCACTCATAGCTACAGCCCTAACTCGATTATTTCCTAATAATTGTTGTACCTCACAAGTCACAGTAATTGGTTGGTCCGCAGTATCTCGACCCTTAACTACCAGAGCGTTGTAAATATTCGGCATCTTGCCTGGAGGAAAAGCTACGTCCAGTACCGGACCAATAATTTGAACGATACGCCCCAGGTTTTTTTTTTCAAGTGTGGAAACCCCAGGACCAGAAGTAGTAGGAGCTATTTTCATAAGAAAAGTAAAATATGTCGAAATTTTTTGCGAAAATGAAAATTATCCAATCCAAAATAAAAGAAATGTCCCATATCAGATTGATCGGTTAATTAAATAAGAATATAGGAGTTAGCACTCAATTTTTTTGGTACCATCCAAACGAATCCAATCCAATTCAATTGTTCACTTAATTCCATTTTAACTTATTCAATTT